GATACAAGGATTCAATTAGTTCGGACTTGTTTAGTCTTGAATTGGGATCAAGACAAAAAAAGTTCGTCTATTGAAGAGGCCCTCGCTTCCTTTGTTGAAGTAAGTACAAATGGTTTGATTGAGTATTTCCTCAGAATTGACTTAGTGAAATCTCATACTTCGTATATAAGAAAAAGGAAGGACCCATCCGGCTCAGGATTGATCTCGGATAATGAATCGGATCGGATCAATATAAATCCATTTTATTCTATTCATTCCAAGGCAAAAATTCAACAATCACTTAGTCAAAATCACGGAACTATTCGTATGTTGTTGAATAGAAATAAGGAGTGCCAATCTTTGATAATTTTGTCATCATCTAATTGTTTTCAAACGAGATCATTCAACAACGTAAAATATCACAATGAGATAAAAAAAGGAATTAATAAATTTAAAAAAGATCCTATAATTCCAATTCAGAATTCGTTAGGCCCTTTAGGCATAGCCCTTCCAATTTCAAATTTTTATTCATTTTACCGTTTAATAACTCATAATCAGATCTCAATAACTAAAAATTTAAAAAATTTGCAACTTGACAAATTAAAGGAAACTTTTCAAGTAATTAAATATTATTTAATGGACGAAAACGAAAAAATTTATAAACCCGATCTATACAATAACATCGTTTTAAACCCATTCCATTTGAATTGGTATTTTCTCAATCATAATTCTTGTGAAAAAACGTTTACAATAATTAGTCTTGGGCAATTTATTTGTGAAAATATCTGTATAGCTCAAACGAAAAATGGACCACACCTAAAACTAAAATCGGGTCAAGTTCTAACTGTTCAAATGGATTCTGTAATAATCAGATCGGCTAACCCTTATTTGGCGACTCCTGGAGCAACTATTCATGGCCATTATGGAGAAATCCTTTTTGAAGGAGATATATTGGTTACATTTATATATGAAAAATCGAGATCCGGTGATATAACACAGGGTCTTCCAAAAGTGGAACAGATATTAGAAGTACGTTCAATTGATTCAATATCGATGAACCTAGAAAAGAGAATTGATGCTTGGAACGAGTGTATAACAAGAATTCTCGGCATTCCTTGGGGATTCTTGATTGGTGCTGAGCTAACTATAGCGCAAAGTCGTATTTCTTTGGTTAATAAAATACAAAAGGTTTATCGATCCCAGGGAGTACACATCCATAATAGACATATAGAAATTATTGTGCGTCAAATAACATCAAAAGTCTTGGTTTCAGAAGATGGAATGTCTAATGTATTTTTGCCTGGCGAACTAATTGGATTATTGCGGGCCGAACGAACAGGGCGCGCCTTGGAAGAAGCTATTTGTTACCGAGCTCTATTATTGGGAATAACAAAAACATCTCTGAATACTCAAAGTTTCATATCCGAAGCGAGTTTTCAAGAAACTGCCAGAGTTTTAGCAAAAGCCGCTCTTCGGGGTCGTATCGATTGGTTGAAAGGTCTGAAAGAGAATGTTGTTTTAGGGGGAATGATACCCGTTGGTACCGGATTCAAAAGAATAATGCACCGTTCACGGTCAAGGCAACATAACAAGATTACCTTGGAAAAACAAAATAATTTTTTCGAGGTAGAAATTCGAAATATTTTGTTCCATCACAGAAAATTATTTGATTTTTTCATTTCAAAGAATTTATGTGATACATCAGAAATCTAGTATTTAATGATTCCTAAAAGCAGATTAGATTCATCCCTTTAAATGCAGTCATTTGATTTGGTAATTTGGTAATAAAGTATAATAAAAATAATAAATAATAATAATAAATAGAAGACAAATGAATGGCCTGATTATGTATTAACGGCCAATCTTCGATAAAAGAGAAGGTTCCATCGGAACAATTTTTTATTTCTATTTCAGAATACCAGGTCTCTTTTTTTTTTCAATTTTTTTTTTTTTAAGTGTGGGGATAAATGACAAAAAGATATTGGAACATAACTTTTGAAGAGATGATGGAAGCAGGAGTTCATTTTGGCCATGGTACGAGGAAATGGAATCCTCGAATGGCCCCTTATATATCCGCAAAGCGTAAGGGTATTCATATTATAAATCTTACTCGAACTGCTCGTTTTTTATCAGAAGCTTGTGATTTGGTTTTTGATGCTGCAAGCAGAGGAAAACAATTCTTAATTGTTGGTACAAAAAAAAAAGCAGCCGATTTAGTAAAAGGGGCTGCACTAAGAGCTCGATGTCATTATGTTAATAAAAAATGGCTCGGCGGTATGTTAACGAATTGGCATACTACAGAAACGAGACTTCGTAAGTTCAGGGACTTGAGAACGGAGCAAAGGACAGGTAAACTCAACAGTCTTCCAAAAAGAGATGCCGCTATGTTGAAGAGACAATTATCTCACTTGGAAACATATCTGGGCGGGATTAAATATATGTCGAGGTTACCCGATATTGTAATAATCGTTGATCAGCAAGAAGAATATAAGGCTCTTCGAGAATGTATGACTTTGGGAATTCCAACGATTTGTTTAATCGATACAAATTGTGACCCGGATCTCGCAGATATTTCGATTCCAGCTAATGATGATGCTATAGCTTCAATCCGATTAATTCTTAACAAATTAGTATTTGCAATTTGTGAGGGTCATTCTAGCTATATACGAAATTATTGATTAATAATAAGATAAAGAAATTGTTTGATTTGGTTGGGGGGATTCATAGATTTTTGGAATCGTTTATTATACAATTAGAAAATTGTGTAAAAAGATAAACAAAACAAACAGAAATATTATGTGATTAGAGTAGGTATTCAAAATCGAAAATGAAAGTAGATTAAGTAAAAAAGGAAATGGTTGAATCAAAATAATTCCCTTTCAAGTTATATTTTTTTCTTTTAGAGGGCCGGGCAATATGAATGTTCTATTATGTTCCATCAACACATTAAACGGATTGTACGATATATCGGCTGTGGAAGTAGGTCAACATCTCTATTGGCAAATAGGAGATTTCCAAGTGCATGCCCAAGTACTTATTACCTCTTGGGTTGTAATGGCTATCTTATTAGTTTCTACCATTCTAGTTGTTCGAAATCCGCAAACTATTCCCACTTCCGGTCAGAATTTCTTTGAATATGTCCTTGAATTCATTCGAGACGTGAGCAAAACTCAGATTGGAGAAGAATATGGTCCGTGGGTTCCATTTATTGGAACTCTGTTTCTATTTATTTTTGTTTCGAATTGGTCAGGGGCTCTTTTGCCTTGGAAAATTATAAAGTTACCTCATGGAGAGTTAGCAGCACCCACAAATGATATAAATACTACTGTTGCACTAGCTTTACTTACGTCAGTAGCATATTTCTATGCGGGTATTTCAAAAAAAGGATTGGCTTATTTTGGTAAATACATCCAACCAACTCCAATCCTTTTACCGATTAACATCTTAGAAGATTTCACAAAACCCTTATCACTTAGTTTTCGACTTTTCGGAAATATATTAGCTGATGAATTAGTAGTTGTTGTTCTTGTTTCGTTAGTACCTTTAGTAGTTCCTATACCTGTTATGTTCCTGGGATTATTTACAAGCGGTATTCAAGCTCTTATTTTTGCTACTTTAGCTGCGGCTTATATAGGTGAATCCATGGAAGGTCATCATTGAATAGTTATCAAAATAGTCTTTTTTTTAGTTTAGCCCGCCACAAAGTATGTGCGGCTCACTCACGATAATCTACTTAGGGAACATATCCAAAAAAAAAAAGAAAATTTTTAATAATAATAAAAGGATTATCCACCCCCTCAAAAAAAGAAAGATGCAATAAGAATAAAGTTTAAATAAATAAAGTATACGATTTAGTGTAATATAATAATAAAATAATAATAAAATCGAAAAAATTACCAGGGAATTGTAGTAAAAATAGGAAAGAAATCTATCTAAAAGATCTTTTTCCTATTTTTCCTAAAAATACTCTTTGTTTTTGTTTGACCTATTTGTATTTTACTCCAATGAAGATTCTTTTTTTTTCATTCAATTCGAACATATTAAATAGTTTTATTCGGTTATTTAATATTATTATTAGATTCGAAAAAATATTCATTCTTAGAGTATTAGATTTGAATAGATTAGTATAATCTAATCGCTATAAGACAACTCTTTCTTTTTTTGGAGGTTTCAAAGAATGATTCTCGAATACGATTGAATCTAAGACACAACCAATTGGTTTACGGTATGGAAGAAACACATGTATATGTCATATTAGATATTCACTAGTTATATATGACTATAGATCTAAATTTGTCCTGGTACTACTCTCAATTTATATGCGGATGCGAAAAAGGAAGCTCTTCTGTTTCATCTGTTGTAATTGTGAATTGAATATTGAATGACTAAAAAAATTAAATCAAGAAAAAGAAAGAATGGATTTAAGATAAGAACAAAATTTGTATGTATTCACAAAAAACGACATGGGTAGAAACAAAAAAAATATCGAAGTAATTCGAATAGTTCAATAAAGATTATTATTTCAGTTTGAAATTTTGAATTAAACTTCGACTAGAAAAAGATAAATATTAAGAATAAAATAATTAAGTCATAATTTCTTGGTTGATTATATCATTAACTATTTCTTTTCTTTATTTTATTTGGGATAGGAGGAACTTCTCATGAATCCACTGATTTCTGCCGCTTCTGTTATTGCTGCTGGGTTGGCCGTTGGGCTTGCTTCTATTGGACCTGGAGTTGGTCAAGGCACAGCTGCAGGACAAGCTGTAGAAGGGATTGCGCGACAACCGGAAGCAGAGGGAAAAATCCGGGGTACTTTATTACTTAGTCTGGCTTTTATGGAAGCTTTAACTATTTATGGGCTGGTTGTAGCATTAGCTCTTTTATTTGCGAACCCCTTTGTTTAATCTTAAACAAAACAAGAACACAAGGGAAGGACGGATTTAAGGGTGAGGGATTAATATAAGGATTCGCCTTCTTACTTCCCCTTTTTAGTTCAAAGAAACCCCCCCCCCTTTTTT